TCGACTCTATTTTTTGGTCTTTCAACTAAGCAATCGTTTTCGAATATGTATGAAGTAGTAACATTTTTTTGAACTGGCGGAGACACGAACAAATAAAAAAAGAAGAGGAAACAAAATGGAATTCGTTTCTTTTGTATACTTTAATACACAATACCCATCGTTTCTTTTGCCTGTTTTATATACATAAAACATAATTACATTAGGGGTATATCTACGACACTTAGATGGATAAGTATGTATCATGATCTATACTATAACTATAATCCTGAATATGGATGTCGACCCATATCAATTAATTTGTAGAATATAGACTCATATAAATTCCTAATGTGCCAGGAACCAGATTTGAACTGGTGACACGAGGATTTTCAGTCCTCTGCTCTACCAACTGAGCTATCCCGACCATTCACGACGCATCATCCTCATTTTATTTTAATATAGGACTTGGGTCTATGTCAATTAAAAAAACGAAAAGATATTACTTTGTAATATCCAGGCCCTTGTAGAGTTTCTTGTATCTTCAAAAAGAAAACTTTGTAAGTTTCAATACAGGACAAATAATGATATGGATTGTTAATTATCCAAATTTAACACATTATTCAAAGATGCTGATTTACATTTGTACACGTATCATTATCATATATATCACACACAAGGCTTGTGATAAGAAAATTTTTTTCTGCTCAGATAGGTTTGTGAAAGGGTAGAGTAAGAATGACTGAGAAACATAACCAATTTCGAGTCGATAATAAAATGAGAAGATAAATAATTAGGGAGGCAACGAGGCAACCAGGTCTTTTTGGGGATAGAGGGACTTGAACCCTCACGATTTCTAAAGTCGACGGATTTTCCTCTTACTATAAATTTCATTGTTGTCGATATTGACACGTAGAATGGGACTCTATCTTTATTCTTATCCGATTAATCAATTCTTAAAAAGATCTATCAGACTATGATGGAGTGAATGATTTGATCAACGACTATTTTTCATCTAAATAGATATATAAAAATTATAGAACCGGTTGGAGTCGCCATTAATCATTTTTAATCATTTGGCGATAGTATTTCAGTAAGTATACATATGTATATAGGTTTCATCGGTTTCATCCTTTCGGAAGTTTCGATGGAAGGATTCCTTTACGAACACAATGCCGCCAACTCCATTTGTTAGAACAGCTTCCATTGAGTCTCTGCACCTATCCTTTATTTATTCTCGCTTTCTGAAAACCTTGTTTGTTTTCATAAAACGGGATTTGGCTCAGGATTGCCCATTTTTAATTCCAGGGTTTCTCTGAATTTGAAAGTTATCACTTGGTAGGTTTCCATACCAAGGCTCAATCCAATTAAGTCCGTAGCGTCTACCAATTTCGCCATATCCCCCCCTTTTTTTGTGATGTGATTATGATCACATCATGATGCCGTTTACCCCTTTTCGTTCATTTCCATTTTTTTTTATGCTGTAACCGTGGAATTCATTAGATATCGATTCCTTTATTGAAAAGTGTTTGCTCCTATTTGATTTCGTATCTATCTTCTTTCATCTCTATTGTAAACCATACTTCTATTGTAAACCATACTTGGTCCAATCAGAAATTCAATATAGATATATACCACATATATATATCTATTATAATATATATATTATACTTATACATGTCCCTATTTCTATCATTTTTAGTGTGCAATTTTGAATACTTGAACGGTCGATTCTTTTTTTTTCGTCTTAGGTTTCGCCTTTCCGAATGAAACCATAGGAATGTTTCATTATGATCTGGATTGCACTTTTCTCTTTTTATCCTTTTCTTAGGGAAGACCCTAAGAGATAATAAAAAAAACGACAAAGGGCAATTTATTAATTTCAAATTTCATTAATAGCCATAACTAATCGAATGGATATAATTAATCAATTAATTATTTCGTTAATTTCGAATTAGTTATCAATGAGTTATCAATGAATATTAATAAAATAGGAAATTCTTTTTTTTTATATAAATTCGATATTTTGATTTAAATTATATATAATAATTAATCTATTATCTATTAATTAAATTTATATATAATAATTAATCTATTAATTAAATAATTAAAATTAATAAATTTTTAATAATAAAAAATTAATATATTATACGATTCTAATATAGAATAAGATTCTAACTTAATTTCTAGATTCTAATTACTAGATTATATTACTAACTTTAGTTATCAAATTAAATTTCAAATTAGAAATATAAAACTATAGTACTAAGTACTAAAATATTTTATTTATAATATAGTAAAATATCAAAAAACAATATAAAAAAAAAATAGTAAATTAAATATGGATATACTAAAAAAATCTGAGTATCTAATTAAACAAATTAAGAAATTTTTTATTGATAAACATATATTTGAGAAATAGATCTAAATTAATAGATAAAAATGAAATGTTTTTGGAAATTTTATTTTCCATTCTTATTCGTTTCTATAGTTGAATTTTTTTACATTTATATCATATTTCTTA